ATTGAAGGCAAAGAAGGAAGATTTCGTGAGACTCTGCTTGGTAAACGGGTCGATTATTCGGGGCGTTCCGTCATTGTCGTGGGTCCTTCGCTTTCATTACATCAATGTGGATTACCTCGAGAAATAGCAATAGAGCTTTTCCAAACATTTGTAATTCGTGGTCTAATCAGACAACATGTTGCTTCTAATATAGGGATTGCTAAAAGTAAAATCCGGGAAAAAGAACCGATTGTATGGGAAATACTTCAAGAAGTTATGCGGGGGCATCCTGTATTGTTGAATAGAGCACCCACCCTGCATAGATTAGGCATACAGGCGTTCCAACCCATTTTAGTGGGGGGACGCGCTATTTGTTTACACCCATTAGTTTGTAAGGGCTTCAATGCGGACTTTGATGGGGATCAAATGGCTGTTCATGTACCTTTATCTTTGGAAGCTCAAGCGGAGGCTCGTTTACTTATGTTTTCTCATATGAATCTCTTGTCTCCAGCTATTGGGGATCCCATTTCCGTACCAACTCAAGATATGCTTATCGGACTCTATGTATTAACGATCGGGAATCGTCGAGGTATTTGTGCGAATAGGTATAATCCATATAATTGCAGAAACTATCAAAATAAAACAGTTGCCAATAATAACTATAAATATACGAAAAAGAAAGAACCGTATTTTTGTAGTTCCTATGATGCACTTGGAGCTTATCGGCAGAAACGAATCAATTTAGATAGTCCTTTGTGGCTCCGGTGGCGACTAGATCAACGTGTCATTGGCTCAAGAGAAGTTCCCATCGAAGTTCAATATGAATCTTCGGGCACTTATCATGAGATTTATGGGCACTATCTAATAGTAGGAAGTGTAAAAAAAGAAATCTGTTGTGTATACATTCGAACCACTGTTGGTCATATTTTTTTTTATCGAGAAATAGAAGAAGCCATACAGGGGTTTTGTCGGGCCTACGCATACGCTATCTAAACTAAGAAATTAGATTAGGCGATATCCGTACCCGTGGGAATTCGGGTCTCTCCAGTTTCACTGGTATCATAATTTCTTAATTTCTGCGCAAATAAAGATTGAGGAAAGGAAGTTTTCGAATCACTGACTCAGGTCCATTGTCGAATCCTACTCAACAGAATATGGGGGTACTTATGGGAGAACGGGTCGATCTGGTCTTTCACAATAAAGTGATAGATGGAACTGCTATGAAACAACTTATTAGCAGATTAATAGATCATTTCGGAATGGCATATACATCACATATCCTGGATCAAATGAAGACTTTGGGTTTCCAGCAAGCCACTGCTACATCTATTTCATTAGGAATAGATGATCTTTTAACAATACCATCTAAGGGATGGTTAGTCCGAGACGCTGAACAACAAAGTTTCATTTTGGAAAAACACCATCATTATGGGAATGTACATGCGGTAGAAAAATTACGTCAATCTATTGAGATATGGTATGCTACAAGTGAATATTTGAGACAAGAAATGAATCCTAATTTTCGGATGACTGATCCTTCTAATCCAGTCCATCTAATGTCCTTTTCGGGAGCTAGAGGAAATGCATCTCAGGTACACCAATTAGTAGGTATGAGAGGATTAATGTCGGATCCCCAAGGACAAATGATTGATTTACCTATTCAAAGCAATTTACGTGAAGGACTTTCTTTGACAGAATATATAATTTCCTGCTACGGAGCCCGCAAAGGAGTTGTAGATACTGCTGTACGAACATCAGATGCTGGATATCTCACGCGTAGACTTGTTGAAGTAGTTCAACACATTATTGTACGTAGAACAGATTGTGGTACTATCCAAGGTATTTCCGTGAGCCCTCGAAATGAGATGACGGAAAAAATGTTTGTCCAAACACTAATTGGTCGTGTATTAGCAGACGATATATATATGGGTCTACGATGCATTGCCACCCGAAATCAAGATATTGGGATTGGGCTTGTCAATCGATTCATAACCTTTCGAGCACGACCAATATATATTCGAACCCCCTTTACTTGCAGGAGTACATCTTGGATCTGTCAATTATGTTATGGTCGGAGTCCCACTCATGGTGATCTAGCCGAATTGGGAGAAGCTGTAGGTATTATTGCGGGTCAATCAATTGGGGAACCGGGGACTCAACTAACATTAAGAACTTTTCATACCGGTGGAGTATTCACAGGCGGTACTGCCGAACATGTACGAGCTCCTTCTAATGGAAAAATCAAATTTAACGAGGATTTTGTTCATCCCACACGTACCCGTCATGGGCATCCTGCTTTTTTATGTTCTATAGACTTGTATGTAACTATTGAGAGTCGGGGTATTATACATAATGTGAATATTCCACCAAAGAGTTTGATTTTAGTTCAAAATGATCAATATATAGAATCAGAACAAGTGATTGCTGAGATTCGTGCCGGAACGTCCACTTTTCATTTTAAAGAGAGGGTCCGAAAACATATTTATTCTGAATCAGAGGGAGAAATGCATTGGAGTACCGATGTCTACCATGCACCCGAATATACATATGGTAATGTTCATCTATTACCAAAAACAAGTCATTTATGGATATTAGCAGGAGGTCCGCGCAGATCCAGTATAGTGTCTTTTTCGATCCACAAGGATCAAGATCAAATGAATGTTCATTCTTTTTCTGTCGAAGACAGATATATCTCTGACCCCTCAATGACTAATGATCGAGTAAGACATAAATTGTTGGATACTTCTCATAAAAAAGATAGGGAAATTATCGATTATTCAATATCTGATCGAATCATATCCAATGGTCAGTGGAATTTCATATATCCTTCTATTCTCCAAGAGAATTATGATTTATTAGCGAAAAGGCGAAGAAATAGATTCATCATCCCATTACAATATGATCAAGAACGAGAAAAAGAACTAATACCCTGTTTTGGTATTTCGATTGAAATACCCATAAATGGTATTTTACGTAGAAATAGTATTCTTGCTTATTTTGATGATCCACGATACAGAAGAAGCAGTTCAGGAATTACTAAATATGGGACCGTGGAGGTGGATTCAATCGTAAAAAAAGAGGATTTGATTGAGTATCGAGGAACAAAAGAATTTAGTCTGAAATACCAAATGAAAGTAGATCGGTTTTTTTTCATTCCCGAAGAAGTGCATATTTTACCTGGATCTTCGTCCATAATGGTCCGGAACAATAGTATCATTAGAGTAGATACACGACTTGCTTTAAATAAAAGAAGTCGAGTAGGCGGATTAGTTCGAGTGGAGAGAAAAAAAAAAAGTATTGAACTGAAAATCTTTTCTGGAGATATTCATTTTCCTGGAGAGACAGATAAGATATCCAGGCACAGCGGCATTTTGATACCGCCAGGAACGGGAAAAAAAAAAAATTCTAAGGAATCAAAAAAATTGAAAGATTGGATCTATGTCCAGCGGATCACACCTACCAAGAAAAAGTATTTTGTTTCGGTTCGGCCCGTAGTCACATATGAAATAGCTGATGGGATAAATTTAGCAACACTTTTCCCCCAGGATCTCTTGCAGGAAAAGGATGATGTCCAGCTTAGAGTTGTCAATTATATCCTTTATGGATATGGCAAGTCAATTCGAGGAATTTATCACACAAGGATTCAATTAGTTCGGACTTGCTTAGTATTGAATTGGGACCAAAAACAAAACGGTTCTATAGAAGAGGTTTATGCCTCCTTTGTTGAGGTAAGGGCAAATGATCTAATTCGCGATTTCATAAGAATTGAGTTAGTCAAGTCCACTATTTCGTATAGCGGAAAAAGATATAATATGACGGATTCGGGATTGATTCCCGATAAGGGATTAGATCGCACCAATATCAACCCCTTTCATTCAAAGGCGAAGGTTCAATCACTTACCCAACATCAAGGAACTATTGGTATTGGTACATTGTTGAATCGAAATAAGGAATGCCAATCTTTGATAATTTTGTCATCATCCAATTGTTTTCGAATTAGTCCATTCAACGGTCCGAAATATAACAATGTGACAAAAGAATTGGACCCCCTAATCCCAATTAGGGATTTGTTGGGCCCCCTAGGTACTATTGTACCTAAAATAGCGAATTTTTATTCATCTTACCATTTATTAACTCATAATCAGATCTTGTTAAAGAAATATTTGCTACTTGACAATTTTAAACAGACTTTCCAAGTACTTCAAGTACTTAAATACTGTTTAATGGATGAAAATAGGAGGATTTATAATCCCGATCCATGCAGTAACATCATTTTGAATCCATTCCATTTAAATTGGTGTTTTCTCTATCACGATTCTGGTGAAGAGACATCCACAAGAATTAGCCTTGGACAATTTATTTGTGAAAATGCATGTCTATTCAAATACGGGCCACACATAAAAAAATCTGGTCAAATTTTAATTGTTCATGTTGACTCCTTAGTTATAAGATCAGCTAAGCCCTATTTGGCTACTCCAGGAACAACTGTTCATGGCCATTATGGAGAAATCCTTTATGAAGGAGAGACATTAGTTACATTTATATATGAAAAATCGAGATCTGGTGACATAACGCAAGGTCTTCCAAAAGTGGAACAAGTCTTAGAAGTGCGTTCGATTGATTCAATATCGATGAACCTCGAAAAGAGAGTTGAAAGTTGGAACGAACGTATACCAAGAATTCTTGGAATCCCCTGGGGATTCTTGATTGGAGCTGAGCTAACCATAGCCCAAAGTCGTATCTCTTTGGTTAATAAGATTCAAAAGGTTTATCGATCTCAGGGGGTACAGATCCATAATAGACATATAGAGATCATTGTACGTCAAATAACATCAAAAGTGTTGGTTTCAGAAGATGGAATGTCTAATGTTTTTTCACCCGGAGAATTAATCGGATTGTTGCGAGCGGAACGGGCGGGACGTGCTTTAGACGAAGCGATCAATTATCGGGCAATCTTATTAGGAATAACGAGGGCATCTCTGAATACTCAAAGTTTCATATCCGAAGCAAGTTTTCAAGAAACCGCTCGAGTTTTAGCAAAAGCTGCTTTACGAGGTCGTATTGATTGGTTGAAAGGCCTGAAAGAGAACGTTGTTCTGGGGGGGATTATTCCTGTTGGTACTGGATTCAAAAAATTAGTGCACCATTCAAGGCAAGACAAAAACATTTATTTGGAAATCAAAAGGAAGAATCTATTCGAGTTGGAAATGGGAGATATTTTGTTATACCATAGAGAATTATTTTGTTCTTGCGCTCCAAACAATTTTCATGAGACATCAGAACAATCATTTACGCGATTTAATGATTCCTAAGAAGAGATTCATTCTTTTTACTTTAACTATCTAGAACTATCTAGAACTATTTTGTTTTGTCCGATTATTAATTTAGTAATAAATAAAATAAATAAGTAATTAAAAGAAATTAATGGTTTGGGCCGTATATCAACGGTCAATCCACGGTAGAAAGTTCCGTCGGAACAATTATTTATTTCAGGGTACCTTGTCTCTTTGTTAAAAAAAAAAAGAGGAAGTGTGGAGAAAAATGACAAGAAGATATTGGAACATCAATTTGGAAGAGATGATGGAAGCAGGAATTCATTTTGGTCATGGTACTAGGAAATGGAATCCTAGAATGGCCCCTTACATCTCTGCAAAGCGTAAAGGTATTCATATTATAAATCTTACGAGAACTGCTCGTTTTTTATCAGAAGCCTGTGATTTAGTTTTTAATGCAGCAAGTAGGGGAAAAAACTTTTTAATCGTTGGTACAAAAAATAAAGCAGCGGATTTAGTAGCATCAGCTGCAATAGGGGCTCGGTGTCATTATGTTAATAAAAAATGGCTCGGTGGTATGTTAACGAACTGGTCCACTACGGAAACGAGACTTCATAAGTTCAGGGACTTAAGAGCAGAACAAAAGATGGGGAAACTCAACCGTCTTTCCAAAAGAGATGCAGCAATGTTGAAGAGAAAATTATCTACCTTGCAAACATATCTGGGTGGGATCAAATATATGACGGGGTTACCCGATATTGTAATCATCGTTGATCAGCAAGAAGAATATACGGCTCTTCGAGAATGTGTCATTTTGGGGATTCCGACTATTTGTTTAATTGATACAAATTGTGACCCGAATCTCGCAGATATTTCGATTCCAGCCAACGATGACGCTATAGCTTCAATCCGATTCATTCTTAACAAATTAGTATTCGCAATTTGCGAGGGTCGTTCTAGCTATATAAGAAATCGTTGATTATGATTAAGAATAATAATATTAATTAATTGTTTGGGAATTCTATAGATTTATTGGATCGGTTACTATTCTTGAACTTAAAAAAGAGATAAAGATAAAAAGTACGGGAGATATTGATATTATGTTATGTGATTTTTTGGTATCCTAAATTTTCTTGGTATCCTAAATTAAATTTAAATATAGTATTAATGATTAAAGTAGGTGAGTTGAGAAAGAGATGGTTGAATCAAAATAATTTTTTTAAGTTCTACTTATGTCAGAGGACAATATGAATGTTATACCATGTTCCATTAAAACACTCAAGGGGTTATACGATATATCGGGTGTAGAAGTAGGCCAACATTTATATTGGCAAATAGGAGGTTTACAAATCCATGCCCAAGTACTTATCACTTCTTGGGTCGTAATTGCTATCTTATTAGGTTCAGTCATCATAGCTGTTCGGAATCCACAAACCATTCCGACCGACGGTCAGAATTTCTTCGAATATGTCCTTGAATTTATTCGAGACTTGAGCAAAACTCAGATTGGCGAAGAATATGGTCCTTGGGTTCCCTTTATTGGAACTATGTTCCTATTTATTTTTGTTTCTAACTGGTCAGGTGCTCTTTTACCTTGGAAAATCATACAGTTACCTCATGGGGAGTTAGCTGCGCCCACAAATGATATAAATACTACTGTTGCTTTAGCTTTACCCACGTCAGTGGCATATTTTTATGCGGGTCTTACCAAAAAGGGATTGGGGTATTTCGGGAAATACATCCAACCAACTCCAATACTTTTACCGATTAACATCCTAGAAGATTTCACAAAACCCTTATCTCTTAGTTTTCGACTTTTCGGGAATATATTGGCTGATGAATTAGTAGTTGTTGTTCTTGTTTCTTTAGTACCTTCAGTAGTTCCTATACCTGTTATGTTTCTTGGATTATTTACAAGCGGTATTCAAGCTCTTATTTTTGCAACTTTAGCCGCGGCTTATATAGGTGAATCCATGGAGGGTCATCATTGATTAGCTTTCGAAATGGTCTTTTTTTTTTAACTTCCCCTAAGTCATACATGGTTCAAAATACGCACTTGGTTGGGGAACATAATACATAATAGATACAAATACATATGTATATACGCCCTAGTCTAGTCTCGTAGAAGGAAAGATGGACGATATTACGGAATTGGATAAAAGATGGGTTAGGGGGGTCAAACTAGATATATGTAATGTCCATAAGTCTAGCCCTTGCGTATGTTTCGAAGAATGATTCTAAGATCCAA